ATCGTGAGCCATATAATTATCACTATAAATAAGAACCATAATTCCAACAGTAGTGATTAACATCAACATAATAGAAGTAAGTGGATCAATCAAGCAGCCAAATTCTAAAGAAAAATCATTATCGAGGGTCCAAGACCATACATATTGATAGATATAACTGCTATTTATTTGCTGAATAGACAGATTAATTGAAAAAATCATGACTATACTTAACAATAAAATACTTGGAAAAGCCCACATACGATGAAGATTTTTTGTTGCTGTCGGAAAAATAACAAGTCCCACTCCTATTAATATAGGAACTAGAAGTGGAATGAAAGGTAAAATACACGCATATTGATATGTCTGTTCCATAAAAAAAGGTTTTTAAAATTTTTAATTAATATTAATGGTTTCCAATTCACCCGACCTTACCTCTTTTGAAAGGAGTCAAGAAAAAAATGAAAATATGTACTAACTTAAATAAAATTTTGGAATTTTTATTTCTTCTTACTTATTCGTTCTGAATTTCTGCTAAATACTTCAAATATTCAAATCAAGAAGTTACAATTGGTCAAATCATATGAAAGAAATAGATTAATTACGAATTTCCTTCCAATTTTCAAATTCAAGTCAAATTGGGCATATTTTTCCCGGATTTGACAAGTTATTAAAAATCGGATTTTTTTCTATTTTTAGAACTATTTTATGCTATTTTGCCATATTGTTCACCCATTTTATCTATTCTTTTCTATTTTTCGAAAAAAATATTTTCTAGAAAAGAAATACATAGTGAATCAGAAAAGCTCATATTTTTTTGAACAATAGATGTCTTTCACATCCAGCTATACCAATGAGTAATCTCTTAATTTTTATTTAAATGGCAGTTCCAAAAAAACGTACTTCTGCATCAAAAAAGCGTATTCGTAAAAATTTTTGGAAAAAGAAGGGGTATCGGGCAGCGTTAAAAGCATTTTCCTTAGGTAAATCTCTTTCTACCGGGAATTCAAACAGTTTTTTTGTGCGACAAACAAATAAACTAAGTAATAAAACATAACACGTTGGAATAATCTAAACCGGCCTGACTCAAAAGTGGAGTCATTTCACTTCAAAAACCAAATTCCCGAATTCCATTTCCTTCAACGAGGAATGGAATTCGTTCCGCTCTTATAGCATATGGAGAATAATAATTTTTCTGTTTACCTTACCCAATTCAAATTGGATAAATATGTGTAAATTTTGAATGATGTAAAATAGGTTTTTTTTTGTTCATTGATAAAACGGCTTTTTGGTTTCACTTTTTGAAATCAAATAAATCAAAAACAGTTAATTAAAAAAAATGTTTTTGAGGGAGGGTTCTATTCCTTAATTCATAGTAGGATTTACAAGAGTTGAGTCGAGAAGAGTCTAAAATACAAAATAAAACAAAAATCCTAAACGAAACGAATGAACCTTCAAATACCTATTTTAACAAATTTTTATTCATCAATTTGAATCTTTCCTAAAAAATATTGCACTCAATTAAATTCGTAAATCTAGACGATTATTTATTCATAGGTTATTATGAGGTCAAGACAGGCCGCTATGGTGAAATCGGTAGACACGCTGCTCTTAGGAAGCAGTGCTAGAGCATCTCGGTTCGAGTCCGAGTGGCGGCATATTATCTCTTAAAAAAAGAAAATGGATCCTATAATAAATTCAATTGCGAATTTCGATTTTATAATTAAGGAACTCTTTATTTTATGATATTTTCAACCTTAGAGCATATATTAACTCATATTTCTTTTTCGATCGTTTCAATTATAATTACAATTCATTTGATAACCTTTTTAGTCGATGAAATCGTAAAACTAGATGATTCATCCAAAACGGGCATGATAATGACTTTTTTCTGTATAACAGGATTATTAATTTCTCGTTGGATTTATTCGGGACATTTTCCACTAAGTGATTTATACGAATCGTTAATTTTTCTTTCATGGAGTTTTTCCTTTATTTATATAGTTTCATATTTCAAAAAAAACCAAAATATTCTAAGCACAATAATTGGCCCAAGTGCTATTTTTTCCCAGGGCTTTGCTACTTCAGGTCTTTTAACTGAAATACACGAATCGACAATCTTAGTACCCGCTCTTCAATCCGAGTGGCTAATAATGCACGTAAGTATGATGATATTAGGCTATGCGGCCCTTTTAGGTGGATCATTATTATCAGTATCACTTCTAGTCATTACAGTTAGAAAAAAGAGAAAGCTTTTTTCTACGAGTAATCATTTATTGAATTTAAATGAGTCATTTTTCCTTGGCGAAATTGAATACATGAATGAACAAAGGGATTTTTTCCAAAAAACTTCTTTTTTTTTCGCAAGGAATTATTATAGATCACAGTTCATTCAAAAATTGGATTATTGGAGTTATCGAGTTATTAGTCTAGGATTTATCTTTTTAACCATAGGAATTCTTTCTGGAGCAGTATGGGCTAACGAAGCATGGGGATCCTATTGGAGTTGGGACCCAAAGGAAACTTGGGCTTTTATTACTTGGATCATATTTTCAATTTATTTACATACTCGAACAAATATAAAACTGAAGGGTACAAATTCAGCAATTGTAGCGTCTATTGGATTTCTTATAATTTGGATATGCTATTTTGGAGTCAATCTATTAGGAATAGGACTACATAGTTATGGTTCATTTACATTAACATCTAATTGAATTCAAAAAAAGAAAAAGGGGGTTATTGCAAATAGTAATAAAAGGGTGTACAACGCAGATCAGATAAAAAAACTTTGTGTTAATTGGCGAGAGCCTGTCGAATCATATATGATTCGACGGGCTCTTTGTCATTGTACCATTTTACAACGAACGCTTTTGTAAATGATAAGATTTATAAATTATCTAAAAAAAGAATTAGATAGAATAACTTCAACCTTTTCAACTGATAGTGAAAGAACGAAATCGGGGTACATACCAATACCGAGTACAGGTAAAAAAATAGAAACCGAAAGAAATAACTCTCGCGGCCCAGAATCAAAAAAATAAGAGTCTGGGCCATTAAATATCTTGTATCCATAAAACATCTGTCGTAACATAGATAATAAATAAATAGGAGTTAATATCATTCCAATTGCCATTACAAAAGTAATTGGGAGTTTTGTCATTAAAAGATATTTTGGACTAGTAATTAGTCCAAAAAAAACTATTAATTCAGCAACAAAACCACTCATGCCAGGTAATGCAAGAGAGGCCATCGAAAAGCTACTGAACATCGTGAATATTTTTGGCATTGGAATACCTATTCCGCCCATTTCGTCAAGATAAACAAGACGTATTCTATCATAAGTTGTTCCGGCCAAGAAAAAAAGCGCCGCGCCAATAAATCCATGAGAGATTATTTGTAAAAGGGCTCCGTTGAGACCCATATCTGTGATAGAACCAATTCCTATAATTATGAAACCCATATGAGATACAGAGGAATAGGCTATTCTTTTTTTTAAATTCCGTTGGCCGAGAGATGTTGAAGCCGCATAGATTATTTGCATTGCGCCTACTACCATTAACCAAGGGGAAAATATAGAATGAGCATGAGGAAATAATTCCATATTGATCCGAACTAATCCATACGCTCCCATTTTTAATAAGATTCCGGCTAGAAGCATACAAGTACTATAATGTGCTTCTCCATGGGTATCGGGTAACCATATATGTAGGGGTATGATTGGCAATTTGACAGCAAAAGCAAGAAAAAATCCAATATAAAATAGTATTTCCAAGTTCACAGGATAGGGCCGGTTGGCTAATATTTCAAAATTTAATGTTGGTTCAGTAGAACCATATAAACCGATACCCAGAACTCCCATTAAAAGAAAAACAGAACCCCCCGCCGTGTACAAAATAAATTTTGTAGCTGAGTACAGACGTTTTTTTCCTCCCCACATCGATACAAGTAGATAAACGGGAATTAATTCTAACTCCCACATGAGGAAAAAAAGTAAAAGATCTCTAGAAGAAAATAATCCTATTTGCCCACTGTACATCGCTAACATCAGGAAATGAAATAATCGCGAATCCCGAGTAACCGGCCAAGCCGCTAAAGTAGCTAAAGTGGTGATGAATCCCGTCAGTAAAATGGGTCCTATAGAGAGTCCGTCTATTCCTAATCTCCAATGGAAATCCAAAAAATGGATCCATTTATAATCCTCCATTAGTTGAATTAGTGGATCATCCGATTGAAAATGATAGCAGAATGCATAAGTCGTTAGAAGAAGTTCTAATATACACATACATATAGTATACCAGCGTATTACTCTATTTCCCCTGTGTGGAAGAAAAAAAATGAAGCAACCCACAAATATTGGTAAAACTACAATTATTGTTAAGCAAGGAAAATGGTTCGTGGTAAAGACAAGATACACTTGGGCCAGAAAAATCCGTGCTCAAAATCAAATTGAATTGAGCACGGATTTTTTCGATAAAAAAAAAAAAAAGAAAATGGATTCAAGTAGATTTTTATGGAATGTATCAATAAGCTAGACCGATACTGCGAGTTGTTTCATGCCATAAATAAACACGAACGCTCAAAAAATCCGTTGGACAGGCGGATTCACATCTCTTACAACCAACACAGTCCTCGGTCCTTGGAGCAGAGGCGATTTGTTTAGCTTTACATCCGTCCCAGGGTATCATTTCTAATACATCCGTGGGACACGCCCGGACACATTGAGTACATCCTATACATGTATCATAAATCTTTACTGAATGTGACATTGGATCTATACGTTTTTGAACGCCATAAATTTTCGGTCTAGTAAACTAACTTATAAATGAATCCTATAGTTAGATACCAGACGAATCAATGAGTGATAAGAATCAATTTACTTCCGAATTGATTTATGAGGGAGGGCCAAAATATTTGGATTTCTTATGTTTTTGCAACTACGATTATACCCTACTATAGACAAATCAAACCCGCTAATGCGAATTTTAATTTATTTATTAATATTCAAAATTAGCATTTATATTATTAATACTATTTATTCAACAAATTGGATTGGTTAATACGAGTTGATTTTCTGTTACGATAAATTGATGAAACAATAGCCGATCCAATAGCTGCTTCAGCGGCTGCAATAGTTATAACAAAAATTGAGAAAATATCTCCTCTTAATTGACGATTATCAAAAATATCAGAAAACGTGACAAAATTGATATTAACTGAATTTAATATAAGTTCAAGACACATAAGGGCTCTAACCATATTTCGACTTGTGATTAATCCATAGATACCAATAGAAAATAAGTAAGCACTCAAAACAAGTATATGTTCGAGCATCATTAACCAACTCCTTATCAATTTTGATTCATTTTTAATCTGAACAATAATTCAATCGATTCGATTCTAAGAAATATGGAATAATGGAATAGATTGGTAAGAGATCAATATAAAATTAAAGTCTTTTTATTCTATTTTTTAGACATAAATTCAAATTAACGAATTATAACATTCCTTTTGCGTTAATTCTATTTGAATGACTCATTTGAAAGATTTCTTATTGACGAGCTATAGCAATAGCACCTATTAAAGCGACTAAAAGAATTATTGAAATGAGTTCAAATGGAAGAAAAAAATCTGTTGCTAAATGAATTCCAATTTGTTGACTATTACTTATCAAATCTTGTTCTAGAATCTGATTGGATTTTGTAGTCCAAATGATCCCATACCAGGACGTATCTGAAATAGTAGTAATTAGTGAAATAAAAAGACTTGTACAAACTATTGAAGTAACTCCATCCCCAACGGTCCAAAGATGAAAATCTTTGTAATATTCTGACCCATTCATGAACATTACAGCAAAAATGATTAAAACGTTTATAGCTCCTACATAAATAAGGAGCTGCGCAGCAGCTACAAAATAGGAGTTGGATAGAATATAGAATAAGGATATACAAAAAAGAACCCATCCCAACGAAAAGGCCGAATAAATTGGATTCGGAAGTAATACTACTGCCAGACTTCCTAATATAAGACCCAATCCCAGAAAGACTAAAAGAAAATCATGTATTGGTCCAGGTAAATCCATTTGATTTTATAAAAAAAATCGAAATATTTCATGCCTTTTTTGACCTGACCAGGAAAAACGAAGTTATCCTTTTTTTTAGGATACTTCTTAATTGAATGAAATTGGAACGGGTTGATTTGGATTGATGTAAATACAGTTATTGGACTACTCTTATTATCGAAGCAATCGAAGCAGAGGTTCAAACTTTATATTTTCAAATCATTATTCGAAATAGAAATCCATTTTTAATCAAAAATAAGCCGCGATTTTCACCGACCAGCCGTTCTTTTGTATTGACCAAGCAAAAACCTCATTCCTTTCTTTAGATCCAAAACCTATAAAGCTTTTGTGATTTGAATTTGTAAATGTTTTGTGAATCGAAGGTTTTATACATTTTTTATTTGAGGTAAATTCGAAGAAATTGTTCGAATTGTGTAATCTTCAATTATTGATACCGGTAACCGACCTAAAGCAATTTGATTATAATTCAATTCGTGACGATCATAGGCAGAAAGTTCATATTCTTCAGTCATTGATAAACAATTTGTTGGACAATACTCAACGCAATTACCGCAAAATATACAGATTCCAAAATCAATACTGTAATTAAGTAATCGTTTCTTTCGAATATCAGTTTGCAATTTCCAATCTACAACGGGTAGATCTATAGGACATACACGAACACATACTTCACAAGCAATGCATTTATCAAATTCAAAGTGGATTCGGCCCCGGAAACGTTCGGATGTGATCAATTTTTCATAGGGGTATTGAATAGTTACAGGTAAACGATTCGCGTGGGACAAGGTGATCATGAAACCTTGACCAATGTACCTGGCAGCTCGTATTGTTTGTTGACCGGAGTTTAAGAACTGAGTTAGCATAGGGAACATATCTGAATATCTATAAATAATTTTACTTTTTTCTTTCTCTTGTTTGAGACAAGTTATAAAGAAAAGCCTATTCTATTTCTATTCCTTTACAGTGAAAGAAGTTGGGACGAAGTTGTTAATAATAGATTACCTAGAGAAATTGGTAAAAGGAATTTCCATCCAAGATTTAAAAGTTGGTCCATTCTAAGTCTCGGTAAAGTCCATCTTGTTGCAATAGAAATGAACAAGAATAAATAAGTTTTAGCTAATGTAATAAAGATACCGATTATTGTTCCAAAAACTTGACTTCTTTTATTTATGTCAAAAAGCTCAGGAACGAATAGGTATGGAATATAAAGATTCCAACCCCCCAAGTAAAGAACTGTTACAAATAATGAAGAAACGAGTAGATTTAGATACGAAGCAACATAAAATAAACCAAATTTGATACCCGAATATTCGGTTTGATAACCTGCTACTAATTCTTCTTCTGCTTCTGGTAAATCAAAAGGTAATCTCTCACACTCGGCTAGAGAAGAAATCAGAAAAACAATAAACCCTATAGGTTGACGCCATAAATTCCATCCCCAAAAACCATATTTTGATTGCGCTTCAACTATATCAACTGTACTTAAACTGTTAGATAATCCTAGTCGACGCTAACATCACCGTTCCCGTCGCTATTACAGAACCGTACATGAGATTTTCACCTCATACGGCTCCTCATAGGTCGAAATAAATCTAAGGACCTTTCAACATTATTTCTCTTGATGTGTTTGTAAGATCTATATAGAATCAAATTATTATCCTAGGGCCTAGAATTAGACCAATGGAATTCTGTCTGCTAGATTTTTAATAAAAAAGTGCTTCTGAATTGATCTCATCTTTTAAGAATTTTTATTTTTCTTTGTTGATTAATAACTTTATCCTTGAATGAAAAAATACTTTTTAGAGAATATCGTATAGCTATTTCAACCTATCATTTTCTCACTTTTGATTACGAAAAAGAATTACATATTGCATTACATAACAAGAATTGTATTTCTGTAAATAAAATCGAAATAGTCAGGAATAAAAAAAGATCTCTTTTTGCAATTCTCGTTTTTGAATTTTAGTTCGTTCCTATTCTCCTTTCTCAGAAAAGGCACATTACCAAAAGTAAAAGATTTCGTCGTTTTGATAGTTATTTACTTAATTGGTGGATAGGAACATACTCTGGATAAAATCGTGGGGAGTACTTCTTAAGAATTTCTACCAACTTAAAGCCCCAATTCGAATTACTTTTCTATAAAAAAAATATCCTGTTGGATAATTTACAGAATCTCCATTACTACTCCTTTGTGTATCTTGGTCTTCCTAACCATCCACTCGTTTTTTTTGAATCTCTCATTTAGGGTAATAGGTCTATCGTAATAGTATAGTAAAAACCCCATACGGTTGATCTTTTGAACCCGCTTCAAGACAAAATGACTAATCAACCAATCTTGGGATAAACAATCTTGACTGCTTATGTTTACTTTCACTTACTTCTTGTACATAGGAAATGAGATTCAATTCCTTTAACAGCAAAATTTTAAGCCGTTTTATTTCACTCATATAACTATCTGGTTTACTTCATCAACCCAATAATGAATAAAAAAATGGATATTCCAACCATTTCACTTTCTTGCTAGAAAGAAAATAAATAGGGGGAATTTGATGTCTCACCGAATCACACGTAGAGATATTGATAATACACATAGGGTTAATGGTATTTCATAACTAATTGATTGAGCAGCAGCCCTTAATCCACCTAAAAAGGAATATTTATTATTTGATCCATATCCCGACATAAGAAGTCCAACGGGAGCAAGACTTGAAACAGCAATCCATAAAAAAACACCAATACTAAGATCGGCTAGAATAAAGCGATAGCTAAAAGGAATTACTGAATAACTTAGTAAAATGGATATGACTGCTATGGATGGCCCGAGACTGAATAAACGAGTATCTCCTCTAGATGGAAGAATATTTTCTTTGAAAAGTAGTTTTGTACCATCTGCTAAAGCTTGAAGAATTCCGAAAGGACCCGCGTATTCGGGTCCAATACGTTGTTGTATCCCTGCAGATATTTCTCTTTCTAACCAAACAATTACTAGTACACCCAGTGTGATTCCTAATACAAGAATGAAAATAGGGATAAGCATCCATATGATCCCATAGACTTCTTTTAAGGATCCCAATCTGAAAAAAGAATTGATAGCTTGTATTTTTGTTGTATCAATTATCATTTCAACGATCAACTTCTCCCATAATAATATCTATGCTACCTAGTATCGTCATAATATCAGCCAATTTCATTCTTTTAACTAACTGCGGAAGAATTTGCAAGTTGATAAAACCAGGCGGTCTAATTTTCCATCTCCAAGGAAAAACACTCCGATCTCCTATCAGAAAAATTCCTAATTCTCCTTTTGGTGCTTCGACTCTTACATAAAGTTCTTGCTTGGACAATTCAAAAGTAGGAGAAGGTTTTTTACTAATAAATCGATATTCAAAATCATTCCATTCAGGGTCTTTTATTCTATCAAAGCGGCGGCTTTCTAAATTCTGATAGGGTCCCCCTGGAATTCCTTCCAGAGCCTGCTGGATAATTTTTATAGATTCTGTCATTTCGCCAATTCGTACTAAATACCGAGCTAATGAATCCCCCTCTTTTTGCCATTGAATCTCCCAATCAAATTCCTCGTAACACTCATAACGATCAACTTTACGAAGATCCCATTGTATTCCGGAAGCTCGTAGCGTTGGTCCCGATAAACCCCAGTTTAGTGCCTCTTCTCCGCCAATAATGCCTACGCCCTCAACCCGTTCTAAAAAAATAGGATTCCGTGTAATAAGCTTTTGATATTCAGCAACCCCGGTTAAAAAATAGTCGCAAAAATCCAAACATTTATCTATCCAGCCATGAGGTAGATCAGCAGCGACTCCTCCGATACGAAAAAAATTATGCATCATGCGCATGCCGGTAGCCGCTTCAAATAGGTCATATATCAATTCTCGTTCTCTAAAAATATAGAAGAAAGGAGTCTGCGCCCCAATATCTGCCATAAAAGGACCAAGCCATAACAAATGGGAAGCGATACGACTCAACTCCAACATAATAGCTCTGATATAGCTAGCCCTTTTAGGTACTTGAATATTGCCTAGCTGTTCGGGCCCATTTACGGTTATTGCTTCTGTGAACATAGTAGCTAAATAATCCCAACGTGTTACATAAGGCAAATATTGTATAATTGTTCGATTTTCCGCAATTTTCTCCATCCCTCTATGTAAATAACCCAATACTGGTTCACAGTTAATAACATCTTCACCATCGAGAGTAACGATCAGTCGAAGAACACCATGCATTGATGGGTGGTGAGGGCCCATATTGACTATCATGAGGTCTTTTCTTGTAGTTGGTGGAATCATAAGTTTTTCTCGAGTCATTCTTCCATGCATTGCTGAAAGTAAAAAGAAAGAAGTTCATCAAAATTTAAACGACTAAGCGCAAACAGTCTCACGCTTCAAATTAACGAGTTTTTATCTTTCGAATATCCAACTCCCCAATTAATTCTTTATAGCGCCCCCTATTTATTTTTGACAAATAGGCCAGCAGTCGTTGACGTTTTCCCAAAATTTTTCGCAAACCTCGCTGAGATGAAAAGTCTTTTTTGTGCAATTCCAAATGTGAAGTGAGTTTCCTTATTTTAGTGGTGAAACTGAATACTTGAAATTCAACAGACCCCCTGGTTTCTTTGTTTTCTTTTTGAGAAATAACTGAAATCGATGAATTTTTGACCATAAAAAAACGCCCCTTGCCCTTTTTACAGATATGGATTTTACCGATCAGTAATAATAATGCCATTAATTTGAATGTGGTATATACAAGAATCTAATCCAAATTTCTTTTTGAACTCCTAATTTCATGAATTCAAATCAATCAATTCAATTTGGAATTGGTTTTCTATAGGAATAGAAAAGCTTGGTACATTTTTGGATCGAAGAATTTAGACCTAAAATAAAGAAGGTTTCGTTCATTCATTTCGAGATCGAATTCAGACATTATTCATTTGATATTGGATACTATAATGAAATGTGAGATAAGACATCTGATCTGTGTATTTGTTTGCTTTCATATACCCTATTATATATAGGGTATAGGATATACAGAAAAGTGTATTATTAAAAAATTTTCAATCGTGGATACATCTGTATCCTTAACATACCGAAACGGCTGCCATTATTGGTATCAAACCAATAACGATTCATACAAGCTAAATCTTCTAATCGATAATTAGGCCAAAGAAAGAGCTTTAATTTCATTAATTGATTTTTATCTCTATCAAGATGGTTATTGTCATGTAAAACTTGGCTGCTGTTTTTTACGTTACAAAATACCGGATTTTGATCTATATAATTTCTCTTTTTTGAATTGAAACAAATTAGAATTCTCAATTTTCTACGACGTCTAAAGGATAAAATATTTTCGGGAACAAGTAAATCCAAATTATTGTTAGAAGCATGTCCTTGCTCTTGGTATTTTTGATGCTTATTCTTATGAACCAACGAAATACCAACGGTTTGATACATAATAAATTGCCCATCTTTTTGTTCAGACAAACGAATGGGTTCTAGAATCAATACTCCCTTCTTCATAAATTCTGAAAGAGTTAAATTATTATTAATCATCATTATATCCAAACTCATTTGTTTCTTTTGAATCGAGGATAGAGTAATTTTTTGTGAATCTATCAGTTTACGCAGGAGACAATATACATTGATATTATTGATCATTCTTTCATTCAAAGTCTCATCCCATCGCAATTGAAAAAGCAAATAACGTTTCATGAACAAACGGAGTTCTGCTTTCGTGTATTGTTTTTTCTTTATCATTTTTTTCATGTTCGATCTTGCATCATTTTCTTCAATATCTTTTTGGGGTGAGAGGACGGATCTCCGCTCTCCTCGACTTGTTGGTTCTTTTTCTTCTTGATTTCGATGCTTTTTATTTGATGCTATCAAAAAATTGTCCTTTTCATTGATCTTTTTATTTGCACTTCTATTTAAATTTAAAAGAAGTAATTTGCTTGGTATAAACCAAGGTTTCATTTTATATGTCTTATAAATTAACAAAAATTCTGGGAAGAACCAAAGTTCCAGATTGGATATGGGATGCTTTAGCATTTTTTCATTCATTCCCATCCAATCGTAAAACCCCTTTTGAGAGTTTGGTAAATTTATCTCTGGGATCTTAAGATAAAAAAAATATTTTTTAGAAATTATTTGAGAATTTTTAGTACGAATTTGAGTATTTTGATTCCTATTGGTATCGATTATGATCCAGGCCTCAATATCGATTTTTTGTATAAGATCAAATTGCAAAATTTTCCAATCAAAATATTTTCTATCGGCCGGTTTTTCCATATGGATCTTTCCTAGATCATTTTTAATAGGGATGTTCCTCAGCATATCAAAAAAGTTTTTTTTAGGCGTGTTATAATAAAATTCTTGGTTCGTATTTCCTTGAAGGGGAGATCCATAAAAAAAGCATTCCGTTTTCTTTTCATAATGAATAAATTTATATGCTAAAAGATCAGATCGATAGTATTTTAGAAAATTATCTTTTTGATTAGATAATGAATATACTTCCAATTTTTTTTGTTTTTTGGAATTCATTAATGGTTTTTTTTCATATGAATGCCGTTTGCTAAAATTTGCCTTTTTAGCTATACGATGCTGACGAAATGTATTTCGCCATTTTTCTGGTATTAATCTAGACCATCCAATCTGAGATAAATGGTATTGATAATGTCCTCTTAACCGGCTTTTCCATGGATTCATTTCAGAACTCGGAAGTTTGTTATCTGCTGATTTCGAATCAAGCATTCCTTGTGTTTCAAAAGAATCCTTTATTTTAGCCTTAAGGAAAAAGGGGATTCGTTGATATTGAAGAACAAATCTTAACGAGTTAATAACTTGGATTTTTCCTAATTTATAAAATACATATGGTTGTGGTACGTAGGATAAGTCATAAAAAATATGTGAATTTGCTTTAATATTACTAATATTCTCAAGTTCCTTTCTTAGAATTATACTCGAAATAGACGGAATTGTAGTTTTCTTTTTTTTATTAATTCTTTCTTGTTTTCTTTCATTATTGTAAATGGATTTATCAATAATTTTTTTTGTTAATTTAAGAAAAAGTTTTGTATTTATTCTGGCAATATTAATGATATATAAAAATATATCCGTGTATATTTTTTCAATGAAAAATTTTACAAAAGGGGATAATTTACAGATTAATCGAGCATTTCTTCTTTTTAACATTTTAACCATTTGCTGTTTTTCTAATTTTTTAGCATTATAACTTGTAGGACTAAGATTATTTATTCTTGGAGTTACTTTTTTTTTCTCTTTTGTGATTCTTTCTATTTGAGTTCGAATTGTACTTGTTCTATCAGCCAGATCCTTCATTTTTTTTTCTGTCAACGAAGAGTTTGTCCAACCCGGAGATGCAATTTGAATTTGACTAAATGATTCGCGAATCGTTTGATTGTTTATTATGGAATCTTTTTCTTCTTTAATTTCGCTTGATTTATCGACTCCGACTTCTCTTAATCTGAATAATAGAATTGGATTTACTTTTGAAAGTTCTTTTATTATTCTTTTTCTAAAAAAAACACTTTTGATAACCCATTTTTTTGTTTCTTTTGAAACTTTTCGAAGTAATTTTGTTTTTACTTTGAAAACTTTTAGAACTCGAAAATACTTCTTTTTAAGTTTTCCAATTTTTTTTGCGAATTCCTTTAAAATGGGTTTAAAAAAGGAAGGTTTTTTTCGGGGTGAACAAAAGGGGAGTTCCGTTTCCATTCCCCAAACTGTTAAAAAACAAGAATCACCTTTTTCTTTTGTCTTTTTCATTAGATCTTTCTGAGAGGATTGTAGTTTCGATTTGTGCCAAGGTTTCAGACAGAAAGGAAATACTATTTTTATTTGAATACCTTCTGTCAACCAATTTTTTGGAAATTCGGTTTCGGATAATGGAATACCATTATAGGTGCATTTAATATAGATCTCTTTATTCCATTCTTGGAAATCCTCAGCCCATTCAGGACGTTGCAATAGGAATATACGTCCAACATTTTTGGCAATTATCAATGAAGGTAATAGAATATATTTTCTAAAAATAGATTGAGTTATTAACACGCAACCTCTTATTCCTTGCGCAAATGGAATACGATTCCAATCCTCTGCGATTTTTATTCGTTCTTTTTCCTTTCTTTTGTTGGTTTCTTGTTTTTCTTCTCTTTTTGTTTGTTCTTTTGTATACTCTCCAGTTTTGAATGCTTCCCCTTTATCCAACCCATTTTTAAAAATGAGTTTAATAAACCCGGAAATATTAAAATAAAAGGGAGGGGATTTTTGTCGTCTCTCCAAAAAAAGGGGGGACTTCGCATTTGCTTGAAATAATTCGAAAATAACCACTTTACGCCTTTGAGCCCGCATAGAACCTTTGATTATACCGCGCCGAAAGTCTGATTGTTGTGAATAGCGCATTAAAGTCACGTCGGTTTTTATATCGGACATTTTACTATTCGTAGTCTTAGGAGTACCTTTTGTAGCAGTCAAAATGACTACACGCTTGCCCCTTCTTGAACGAATTTGATGACCTATTGGTATGTCTTCTTTATATTTTCTTGATTGTTGTTCTAAATCGGTGATTAATTTGTATGACCATCGGGGGACTTTTTTATTGATTTCTTTTATTCTAATCGATTTTCTATTAATTTTTTGACCATTAGCATCAGTTACAATTTTATTTAAATTTAATAAATAGTTAAAATATTTTGTTTCTTTTTGAGAATCTATTTTTCCTTCTGAAAATAAATAAAGGCTGCTCGGATTTAGATTCGTAGATCCCGATTCTTTAACAGATTTACTGATGAAAGTTAAAAAATTAACAATTTCTGTTGATAATGATTTTATCTCAAATCTATTTATTTTTTGGTAAAATTCTTGGTAATCAGTATCCGGGAGAAGTATACCGTGAATCCGATTTATCCCAAA